TTTTGATTTTATTTTTCAGATCTAGGGACATGTCTCTTAAAACGAAAAATTACTTTTTTAAGTGGAAAGCTAGTACTAGCGTGTGTTTCGTTTTATTGTGAGTATTGTTTAGGTTTTAATAATTTAAGTATTCCTGCAATCCTAGGTACTATTTGCTATCTTGTTTTTGGGGTTTGCCTCGATAGATTTTGATAGTAACCGAATATGGATATGTAAGGGGGGTAGGGGGGTTTGCTCACAGAAACATTGGTATTAGCGTACGCGTGTACGTGTATGCGTGTATGCGTGTATGCGTGTATGCGTGTATGCGTGTATGCGTGTATGCGTGTATGCGTGTATGCGTGTATGCGTGTATGCGTGTATGCGTGTATGCGTGTATGCGTGTATGCGTGTATGCGTGTATGCGTGTATGCGTGTATGCGTGTATGCGTGTATGCGTGTATGCGTGTATGCGTGTATGCGTGTATGCGTGTATGCGTGTATGCGTGTATGCGTGCGTACGCGTATGCGTGTATGCGTGCGTACGCGTATGCGTGTATGCGTGTATGCGTGCGTACGCGTATGCGTGTATGCGTGTATGCGTGTACGCGTGCGTGCGTACGTGCTTGGGAAAATTGGGTTTGAAAATTGCTTATGTCCTGTAACCATTGACTGAATAACACCTGATATTGTATCGTGTGGAAAGTTCATGTTCATGTTGGGTCTGGCTTCAATAATAATGACTGTATTAAGGTTGGTAACCCAGTTGAATCAGGCACCCCGAAAATTAAAAAATACCAAATGCATGACACCACAGTTATGTGTGAGCATGGGCTGATTAGTCATAAGTCCATCGAGATGTCTTATTTAAGGGGAATGAATGGGCGGTCATGGGTGAGATGGTCCTGAAGAAAGAACCAGATGTCAGGTATAGTTCCGGTATAGAAACCCCCACGATGGATGGGCCCGGAGCGAGGAGGGTGACATTCAGTGGAAGTGTTGTTGGTTTCTCGAAGCTTGGTCGAATATGAAAGATATTGGTGATGATATGCATGGTTTCGAGGATATGGGTGGAATGATAGTTGGGTTTAGATGAGATGTAAGGGAATAGGGCTCTGGCAATAATTAAATAATACTTGCTTATATGCATGTGGAAGATAGTTTAATGTAAAATTAAACATAGGTAAATGTATAATATATAATTAATAATTGATGAGGATATAATGGGGAGATGCATGCTATGTACGACATACATAGCGCGCAGGAAGTAGTTTAAATAGAATATCAGCTTTGGGTGCTGATGGTGGGGTTTAATACTCTCTTCCTGAAAGTCTTAAGGGGTGTATCCCCATTTATGGTTTACAAGACCATTGTAATGTTTATACTATTAAGACTATAGTTTAATTAAGTGGTTTTCGATTAATCCGGCAATTGGTATTAAGACTAGGATTAATAGGAAGTATAGAATCGAGGCTACTTGGCCGATTGTAATAAATGGGTCTTCTACTGGTTGCCCTCCAATTCATGTAAGGGTAAGTATGTCTGCTACTAGGATTCAGAATAGACATTGGCTGATGGGGCGGAATATTAGGCTTCGGTGTTTTGATGTGTGGAGTAAGGGTATGATAGCTAGGATTAGAATGGATATTACTAGGGCTACTACGCCTCCCAGTTTATTGGGGATTGATCGTAGGATTGCGTATGCAAATAGGAAATATCATTCGGGTTTAATATGTGGTGGGGTGTTTAGAGGGTTGGCTGGGGTATAATTGTCTGGGTCTCCCAGTAGATCTGGTGAAAATAATACTAGGCCTGTAAGTAGAAGAATAGTTAAGAGTATACCTAGTAAGTCTTTAATTGTATAATAAGGGTGGAATGGAATTTTATCGGAATCTGAGATTAGGCCTAATGGGTTGTTTGATCCTGTTTCGTGTAGAAATAAAAGGTGTACTATTGCCAGTGCGGCGATGATAAATGGGAGAATAAAGTGAAAGGCGAAGAATCGTGTAAGGGTTGCTTTATCTACTGAAAATCCTCCTCAAATTCATTCTACTAGTGTAGATCCAACGTATGGGATGGCCGATAGGAGGTTGGTGATTACTGTTGCTCCTCAGAATGATATTTGACCTCATGGTAGAACATAACCTACAAAGGCTGTAGCCATGGTGATGAATAGGAGGACTACTCCGATGTTTCATGTTTCAGAGTATAAGTAGGAGCCGTAGTAGATACCACGGCCTGCATGAATGAATAGGCAGATAAAAAATAGGGAGGCTCCATTTGCGTGTACATATCGGATAAGTCATCCGTAGTTGACATCTCGGCAGATGTGCGTTACGGATGAAAATGCTGTTATGGTGTCTGAGGTGTAATGTATGGCTAGGAATAGGCCTGTTAAGATTTGAATGATTAGGCATATTCCTAATAGTGAGCCAAAGTTTCATCAGGATGAAATGTTAGATGGAGCAGGTAAATCTACAAATGAATGGTTGAGGATTTTGAGTAATGGGTGTGATTTTCGAATGTTGGTCATTAAGTTTTTATAGTTGAATTACAACGATGATTTTTCATGTCATTGGTCATGGTTTGAGTCCATGTAAGAATATTTATGATATATGTTGTTTTGTTATTAAGTATAGTGTTTGTTTTGGGAGTGGTGGGGGTGTCTTCTAAGCCTTCTCCTGTGTTTGGTGGGGTGAGTTTAATTATTAGTGGGGGTGCTGGTTGTGGTTTAATTGTTAGTTCTGGAGGGTCTTTTTTAGGTTTAATGGTATTTTTGGTATATTTAGGTGGTATGCTGGTTGTTTTTGGATATACTACGGCTATGGCAACTGAGGAGTATCCTGAGGCTTGGGTATCTAGTAAAGTGGTTTTATGAAGTGTAGTTATTGGGGTATTTGTTGAGTTAGTTGTTTTGATGTTATTGGCTAGTGGTTTTAGTTATGAGGGGTATGGTATGGTTGTAGGTCAGTATAGTAATAATGTGGTTGAATATGGGGTTTGTGGGGGTTTAGTTCGTGTGGATTCTATTGGTAGTTCAGTTCTGTATGGGTTAGGAAGTTGATTAATGTTAATTAGTGCATGGGTTTTATTTGTTAGTATTTTTATTATTATTGAGGTTGTGCGAGGTGGTTAGATGACTAGAATTAGTCCTAATGTAATGGTGATTAAGAAAGACATGAAATAGAGTTTGATTAGGCCTTTTTGGTTGGATGTTTTTGTTGAGGCTGCTTTGTGTATTGTAGCAATGTTTTTTGGGATAATGTTTTCCAGTCAGGAAAGGTCTAGTGTAGTTGTTGCTAGGTTTAGGCTTGTGTTCAGGCCTGTGGAGGTGGGTAATCGGTGAATCGTCGTTGGGAAGTATCCTAGTTGGTTGGAGAAGTTATAGGTTGAATGGGGTTGGTTAAGTTTTAGGTTTAGTGTAAATGAGTTTAATTCTATGGCGAGAGTAAAGCCTATGATTGTTACTAGGGCTGCGGTGGTTTTTAGGCCAAAAGGCATGGTTAGTTCTGGAGTGGATATAGGAGGGATTAGGTTTGATAGGAGGTAACCTGCGAACAGGCTGCCAAGTGCTAGTCGTTTAATGGGATTTGTTAGGTTGGTATTATTTTCATTTGATGTAATTATAGTTTGGAATCGTGGTTGTCCGAGGAAAACGAAAAAGATAATTCGGGTACTATAAATTGCGGTCATGGATGTTGCTATAAGGGTAATTATAAGGGCTCAGGCGTTGGTGTGGGAGAGGTTGGCTGTTTCAATGATTAGGTCTTTGGAGTAAAAGCCTGTGAGGAAAGGTATTCCTGTTAATGCTAGGCTTCCGATTGTTAGAGCTGATGTAGTGAATGGTAGTGATTTGTATAAGCCTCCTATCTTGCGGATGTCTTGTTCATCATTGAGGCTATGAATAATAGAACCTGAGCATATAAATAACATGGCTTTAAAGAATGCGTGGGTGCAGATGTGTAGGAATGCTAAGTGTGGTTGGTTAATTCCGATGGTTACTATTATAAGTCCTAATTGACTTGATGTTGAGAATGCGATGATTTTTTTAATGTCATTTTGAGTTAGAGCGCATATGGCGGTGAATAGTGTTGTGATTGCTCCTGTACAAAGGATTAGGGTTTGTATTAATGGGTTGTTTGTTAAAATAGGATGGAAGCGAATTAGGAGGAAGACTCCTGCTACTACTATAGTGCTGGAGTGCAGTAGGGCTGATACAGGTGTTGGTCCTTCTATTGCTGATGGAAGTCAAGGGTGGAGTCCAAATTGTGCTGATTTTCCTGCGGCTGCTAGTAGTAGGCCTAGTAAAGGGGTGATGCTAATATCATTGTGAGAAAAAATTTGGGTAAGTTCTCATGAGTTGCAGTTTGACATGAATCAGGCTATAGATAGGATGAGTCCAATATCTCCGATTCGATTATATAGGACAGCTTGAAGGGCTGCGGTATTTGCATCTGATCGTCCGTGTCATCACCCAATAAGAAGGAAGGATATGATACCAACGCCTTCTCATCCGATGAATAGTTGGAAGAGGTTGTTTGCTGTTACTAGGATTATTATTGTGATCAGAAATAGAAGAAGGTATTTTATAAATCGGTTAATGTTAGGGTCTGAGTGTATATATCATATTGAAAATTCTATGATTGATCATGTAACAAATAGGGCAACTGGGATAAATATAAGTGAAAAGTAGTCTATTTTGAAGCTTATGGAGAGATTTAAGGATTGAATTGTCATTCAATGTCAATTGGAAATGATGGATTCTTGACCGGAAATAAGTATTGTTATGATTGGGATTGTGCTTGTTAGGAACGCATATTGGATCGTTATTTTGACGTAATTAGGATAAGATGTGGTTTTATATAAGTTAGAAAACGATATAATTAGTGGGATTATCAGAATTAGGAGTGTTAGTAGAATGAATGTGTGGAATATATTTATTACTTTTATTTGGAGTTGCACCAATTTTCTGGTTCCTAAGACCAACGGATAACTACTATCCTTTAAAAGTTAAGAGAGCCGTAAGTTTAGTTACGGGCTTAAGAGTTAGCAGTTCTTATATCTCTCTTGGTGAATAAGAAGTTTTAAGTTTCTGTTTCCAGATTCACGGACTGGTGTTTTAGTTAAACTATATTCACAATATGTAGTTCCTAGGATGATTGTGGGATTTAAAATTAGAAGTAGGAGGGGGATTAGGTGTAAGGTTATGAGGGCGTTTTCTCGGGTATAGGAGGGTTTTATGGTAAGTGTGTGGTATGGTGTATTTCCTCGTTGGGTTATGATAAGTATGTATAGGGAGTAGAGGGCTGTAATGAATATGTTAAGCCCTAGTAGTAGAATGGTAAGGTTAGATCATGTAAATGATGAGGTTATGATTAGTAATTCTCCAATTAGGTTGATTGATGGTGGAAGGGCCAAGTTAGCTAAGCTTGCTATGATTCATCAGGTTGCTATTAATGGGAGGATTGTTTGAAGTCCACGGGCAAGAATTATGGTGCGGCTGTGGGTTCGCTCATAATTGGAGTTGGCTAGGCAGAAAAGGACTGATGAAGTTAAACCGTGGGCGATTATTAGAGTGGTTGCTCCCATGAAGCTTCAAGGGGTTTGGATTATTACAGCTACGATGACAAGGGCTATGTGACTAACAGATGAGTAGGCAATTAGTGATTTTAGGTCTGTTTGTCGTAAGCAGATTGAGCTTGTTATGACCATGCCTCATAATGATAGTATAATGAATGGATAGGCTATTGTTTTAGTAGCTGGTTCTAGGATAATTGTTAAGCGTATTATTCCATAACCGCCTAGTTTAAGCAGGACTGCGGCTAATACTATTGACCCTGCAATTGGGGCTTCTACGTGGGCTTTTGGTAATCATAGGTGTAGGCCATACAGTGGTATTTTAATTATAAAGGCTATTATGCACGCTAGTCATAGGAAATTTGGTGATCAGGTGCTATCTAGTGGTTTGTTTCAGTACTGTAGTATTATAATGTTTAGAGAACCTATGGAATTTTGAATAGAAATTAAGGCGATTAGGAGGGGTAGAGATCCTATAAGAGTATAGAATAGAAAATAAACTCCGGCATTTAGTCGTTCGTTTTGGTTTCCTCATCGCGTAATGATTACTAGGGTGGGAATTAGGGTGGCTTCAAATATAATGTAAAATAGAATTAATTCCGAGGATGTAAAGGTTATGATTAGAAATAGTTGAAGTAGGATGAGTATGGAAATATAAAGTTTTTTACGAGTGAGTGAATCTGAGGCCAGGTGATATTGACTAGCCATGAGTATGAGTGGAAGAAGTCAGGTGGTTAAGATTAATAGGGGGGTAGATAATGCATCTGAGAAAAATAGGGTAGAGTGGGCGTTTAATGGCTCTGATATTAGGGTAAGTAGAGATAGAGAGATAAGGCTGATTATGAAGCTGTGTATTGTGGTGTTGATTCATAAGAATTGTTTGCTTGATAATCATGTTAGGGGTAGTAGCATAATAGTGGGAATTATAATTTTTAACATTGTAGTAGGTTTAAGTTTTGAACATAATCTAGTCCATAGGTGTTGGAGACTATTACTAAAAGGGAGAGTCCAATAGCAGCTTCACATGCTGCGAAAACTAGCAGAGTTATTGGGATGATTGTTATGGTGATAAAGCTTATATCTAGTGTTAAAACGGTTGCTAGTATGAATAGTGATAGTATTATGCTTTCTAAGCATAGTAGTGAGGATATGATGTGTGAGCGGTATATTATTATGCCTATGAGGGAGATGAAAAATGCTAGTAAGATGTTTATTGTTATTAGAGACATTATTGGTAATTATGGACGGTTCATAATCTAATGAGTCGAAATCATTTGTTTTAGTTAAACTAATTACCAATTCTGTTCATTCTAGTCCTTTTTGAGTTCATTCGTATGCTAATCCTAGGGCTAGGATAATAATTAATAAAAGGGCTATGGTGAGTATTAATTTTAGGTCGCTTATTTGTACTGCTCATGGGAGTGGAAGGAGAAGGGCAATTTCTAGGTCAAATAGTAAAAATGTAATGGCCACTAAGAAGAATTTTATTGAGAATGGTAGGCGTGCTGATCCTATGGGGTCAAAGCCACATTCATAAGGGGTAGATTTTTCTGAATAGGTGTGTAACTGTGGCAGTCAGAACGCAATAATTACTAGGAGAATAGCTAGTGAGAGGCTGGTTAATAAGGATAATAGTAGATTAATTACTCTTTTTCAGGGGATAGCTGAATCTAATTGATTGGAAGTCAATTGTACTTATTATACTAAAAGAGTATGATCCTCATCAGTAAATAGATACATACAGGAATAGTCATACTACATCGACAAAGTGTCAATATCATGCTGCGGCTTCAAATCCGAAGTGGTGATTAGAGGTGAAATGGAATTTGAGTTGTCGTATGAAGCATACTGTTAGGAATGTGGAGCCAATAATGACGTGAAGGCCGTGGAATCCAGTGGCCATGAAGAATGTAGATCCGTAGATGCCATCTGAAATTGTGAATGATGATTCATAATATTCGGATGCTTGAAGAAGTGTGAAATAGACTCCTAGAAGGATGGTAATAAAGAGTGCTTGGATTATATGTGATCGCTTGCCTTCCATTAGGCTGTGATGTGCTCACGTAATTGTCACTCCTGAGGATAGTAGGATGGCAGTGTTAAGTAAGGGGATGTCTAGTGGGTTAAGTGGGTGGATGCCTATAGGTGGTCAACATGTACCTAGTTCTGGTGTTGGAGCAAGGCTTGAGTGGTAGAAGGCTCAGAAAAACCCTGCGAAGAAGAAGACTTCGGAAATAATAAATAGGATTATCCCATATCGTAAGCCTTTTTGAACAATTGGGGTATGGTGTCCTTGAAATGTGCTTTCTCGAATAATGTCTCGTCATCATTGATATATTGTTAGGGTGTTGCAAAATAAGCCGGTTGATAGGAGTAATAGAGAATTGTAGTGGAATCATATTACTAATCCGGATGTTATAAGTAAGGCTGAGAGGGCCCCTGTTAGTGGTCAAGGGCTGGGGTTTACTATGTGGTATGCGTGGGTTTGGTGGGTCATTAGGTATTGTCGTGTAAGTAGAGGCTAACTAAAAGTGTGAATACGTATGCTTGAATTAAGGCTACTGCGAATTCTAGGATTGTTAAAAGAATTAGGATAATAAATGTAATGGTAGCTGTGGTGGTGCTAATTGATATTAAGATTAAAGTGGCTCCTCCGATTAGGTGAATAAGCAGGTGTCCTGCGGTGATATTTGCTGTGAGTCGTACTGCTAGGGCTATTGGTTGAATAAATAAACTGATAGTCTCAATAATAATGAGTATCGGAATTAGGGGAATAGGGGTTCCTTGTGGAAGAAAATGTGCTAATGAGGTTTTGGGTTTATTTCGGAAACCTATAATAACAGCTCCGGCTCATAGTGGGATTGCTATTCCTAAGTTTATTGATAGTTGAGTGGTAGGAGTAAATGAATGTGGTAGTAGACCCAATAGATTTGTTGAACCGATGAATAAGATTAGTGAAATTAGTATTAGGGATCAAGTTCGTCCTTTAATATTATGCATTGACATTATTTGTTTTAGGATGAGGTTGATTATTCATTGTTGGATTGTGGTTCATCGGTTATTAATCAAACGTTTAGGTTGTGGGAATAAAATGCTTGGGAATGCAATAATAATGACTGTTATAGGGAGACCTACTAGTGTTGGTGTAATGAATGAGGTAAATAAATTTTCGTTCATTTTGTGTCTCAAGGGTTTGTTTTGGTGGTTGATTTGGGGTTTTTATTGATAGGATCTAGTGGAGTAATAAATTTTGATGTATTAGTTTGAAACAGGATAAATAGTGTAATTAGTATTGATATGATAACTGTAAATCATGGAGTAGTATCTAATTGTGGCATTTTCATTAAGGAGGAGACTTATCCACATCTTTAACTTAAAAGGTTAACGCTACATTAGCTTCTTAATGATCTAGAGAGTAGATGTTCAATTATCAAAGTATTTTAATGGTACAATTTCAAGTACAATCGGTATGAAGCTGTGATTAGATCCGCAAATTTCTGAGCATTGTCCGTAAAATAAGCCTGGTCGCGTGGATGAGAGGGTAGCTTGGTTTAGGCGGCCTGGGATGGCGTCGGTTTTTACGGCTAAAGCGGGGACGGCTCATGAGTGCAGAACATCTTCTGATGAAATTAATATTCGAATAGGCACGTCTGCTGGTAGGACGACGCGGTTATCTACTTCTAGTAGACGGAGGCCTCCTGGCGTTAGTTCATTAGTCGGGATTATATAAGAGTCGAAACTTAGGTCTGTGAAGTCAGTGTATTCGTAGCTTCAGTATCATTGATGCCCTATGGTCTTGACGGTTATTACCGGGCTATAAATCTCGTCTATTATGTACAGGATTCGAAGTGATGGGAGTGCAATTAGGATTAAGATCAATGCTGGTAAAACGGTTCAGATTATCTCTACTTCTTGGGAGTCTATGGTGATAGTGTGAGTGAGATTGGTGGTGAGTATTGATGAGATTAAATATAGTACTAATGAGCTGATTGAGTATACGATTATCAGGGTGTGATCGTGGAAATAAATAAGTTCTTCTATAATGGGGGATAAGGCATCTTGTAATCCTAGTTGGAGTGGGTAAGCCATGGAGATATATAAGGGCTAACTTATACTTTAACTTTGACAAAGTTATGTACTTATATACTAATATCTCTTATTAAGAAAGTTGTAGAGGTTACATGGTTGGCTTGAAACCAACTGTAGGAGGTTCAATTCCTCCCTTTCTTGTCAGGGTTTATAATGAATGCGGGTTCTTCAAATGTATGGTAAGGTGGAGGGCAGCCATTAATTCATTCGATGTTGGTTATTGTAAGTTCTACCGTTTTTACTTCTCGTTTAGAGGCAAATGCTTCTCAGACGATAAACACTATAAGGATAACAGCGACTATGGAGATGAAAGATCCTGTAGATGATAGTGTATTTCATGTAGTATAGGCGTCTGGGTAATCTGAATAGCGTCGAGGTATACCTGATAGGCCTAGGAAATGTTGTGGGAAGAATGTTAGGTTTACTCCTACGAATATGATGGCGAATTGAGTTTTTGCTCAGGTTTCATTTAGGGTGTAGCCTGTAAATAGTGGGAATCAGTGGACCAGGCCACCTATAATAGCGAATACTGCTCCTATAGAAAGGACATAGTGGAAGTGTGCTACTACATAATAGGTGTCATGGAGGACAATGTCTAAGGAAGAGTTGGCTAATACGATACCGGTAAGGCCTCCTACAGTGAATAGGAAGATGAAGCCAAGGGCTCATAGTATGGCAGGTGATCATTTGATATTACCTCCGTGAAGTGTGGCAAGTCAGCTGAACACTTTTACTCCGGTTGGAATGGCGATAATTATAGTGGCTGAGGTGAAATAGGCTCGTGTGTCTACGTCTATACCTACTGTAAATATGTGGTGGGCTCATACGATAAAGCCTAAAAAGCCAATTGATATTATGGCTCATACTATCCCCATATATCCAAATGGTTCTTTTTTTCCTGAGTAGTAGGTTACAATATGGGAAATTATACCAAATCCAGGAAGGATTAGGATATAAACTTCAGGATGTCCAAAGAATCAGAAGAGGTGTTGGTACAGAATAGGGTCTCCTCCTCCTGCAGGATCAAAGAAAGAGGTATTAAGGTTTCGATCTGTTAAAAGTATAGTAATGGCAGCTGCTAGGACGGGGAGTGATAAAAGTAGAAGGACTGCTGTAATGAGAACAGACCACACAAATAAAGGTGTCTGATATTGAGATATAGCGGGTGGTTTTATGTTAATAATTGTTGTGATGAAATTAATCGCACCAAGAATGGATGAGACTCCGGCTAAGTGCAGGGAGAAAATGGTTATGTCAACTGATGCACCAGAATGGGCTAGATTGCCTGCTAATGGGGGGTAGACGGTTCAACCCGTACCAGCTCCAGCCTCCACCATTGAGGAAGCTAATAGTAGGAGAAAGGATGGTGGTAATAGTCAAAAGCTTATGTTGTTTATTCGTGGGAATGCTATATCTGGAGCTCCAATTATTAAAGGCACAAGTCAGTTTCCAAATCCTCCGATCATAATTGGTATTACTATGAAGAAAATCATTACGAACGCATGAGCTGTAACAATTACATTATAGATTTGGTCATCGCCTAATAGAGCGCCTGGTTGACCTAGTTCGGCTCGGATAAGAATGCTCAATGCGGTACCTACCATGCCTGCCCAGGTTCCAAAAATTAAGTATAAAGTACCAATGTCTTTGTGATTGGTTGAGAATAGTCAGCGGTTGATGAACATAGGTAAAATGGCTGAGTAAGGCATTAGACTGTAAATCTAACCATGGGACGTTAGTCCCTTTTACCAAGCCTTGTAGTGTAATCATGTCGAATTGCAAATTCGAAGAAGCAGCTTCAAATCTGCCGGGGCTTCTCCCGCCTTTCTACTGCCTTTAACAAAGGCGGGAGAAGTAGATTGAAGCCAGTTGATTATGGTACTTAGCTGTTAACTAAGAGTTTGCAGGATAAAAGCCTGTCAGTCTAGGAGGGTTTAGCTTAATATAAAGTGTCTGTTTTGCATGCAGAAGATGTAGATTGAAGTTCTGCAGTCCTTAGATCAGGGACTAAGTAATATACCTGCTTAGGGCTTTGAAGGCCCTTGGTCTGTTGTTTAACCTAAGTCCCTAGTTTATGAATGTTAATATTGGTGTAATAGGTAGGAGGAGGTTTGAGATTATGAAAAGGGTAGATAAAGTAGTTTTGTGGTTGGTATTGGCGTATAGTCAGCTTAGTTTTGCATTGTTAGATGTTGGGAATATTGTTAGTGTTGTTGAGTAGGCTAGTCGTATGTAGAAATACAAATTGAGGAGAGTTAGGATTGACATAATAAGGGGAATAATTAAATTATTGTTTTTAGTCAATTCTTGGATGATTAATCATTTTGGAATAAACCCTGAAAATGGAGGTAGACCTCCAGTTGATATAAGGGTAATAAATACTATTGACATTAGGATAGGGGTTTTGTTTCATTTGGTTGCGAGTGAGATTAGAGTAGTTGATTGGTTGGTGATAAATAATATAAATAGTGTGGTGGTTATGATAATGTAGATAATCAGGTTTAGTAATGTGATTGAAGGGTTAAATGTAATGATTGCAGTTATTCATCCTATATGTGTAATTGATGAATACGCTATGATTTTACGTAGTTGCGTTTGATTCAGGCCACCCCATCCCCCTAATATGATGGATGCTGTGGCGGAGGTTATAAGGATGTAGAAATCTACTGATGGTGCGATTTGGTATATGATGGACAGGGGTGCTAGTTTTTGTCATGTCAGTAGGATTGTACCAGTTATAAGTGAAGTACTTTGTAGTACTTCGGGTACTCAAAAGTGAAAAGGTGATATACCTAATTTTGTTAGTAAAGCAAGTACTATGAGAAATGAAGAGAATTGATTTGTCATGTGTGTGATGGACCATTGACCTGAGTTTATGAAGTTAATTATAACTGATACTATTAGTAGTATGGATGCTGTGGCTTGCGTTAGAAAGTATTTTGTAGACCCTTCGATTGATCGTGGGTTATGTGGTTTGATTATTAGAGGTACTATAGCAAATAAGTTTATTTCTAATCCAAGTCATGCGGTAAGTCAATGAGAGCTGAATATGGTTAGTACTGAGCCTATAATTAGAGTAAAGGTGATTAATGCGAATGTAATGGGGTTGATTAGTACGGGAAGGGTTAAAACCAACATTTTCGGGGTATGGGCCCGATAGCTTATTTAGCTGACCTTACTTTAGAATGTAGTGTAATGGTAGCACTAAGAATTTTGATTTCTTAAGTTTAGGTTCAAGTCCTAAGGTTCTAGAAATAAGAGGGTTTAAACCTCTTTGATTTACTCTATCAAAGTAACTCTTTAATCAGACATATTTCTATGTTTGTGGTGGAAGACATGCAAATATGATGGGTATTGCAATGTATAATATACATAAAGATAGTGTTAATGGTAGGAAGTTTTTTCATAGTAAATGTATAAGTTGATCGTATCGGAATCGGGGGTATGATGCTCGTACTCATAGGAAACAGGTAGTTAGGGTTAGGGTTTTAATTATAAAATTGAATGAGAAGTATTCTGGTATGGATGGGATGAAGTGTGGGCATAAAAAAAGGGCGGTGGTGAGGGCGTTTATTATAATGATATTGGCATATTCTGCCAGGAAGAATAAGGCAAATGGTCCAGCTGCATATTCAACATTATAGCCTGAGACTAGTTCAGACTCTCCTTCAGTTAGGTCAAAGGGTGCTCGGTTTGTTTCTGCTAGTGTGGAAATAAATCATATTATGGCTAGTGGTCATATTGGGATGATGAGTCATATTTGTTGCTGTGTAGTGATAAGAGTTGATAGTGTGAATGATCCGCTTATGATAATAATAGGTAATAAGATTATAGCTAGGGAGACTTCGTACGAGATAGTTTGGGCGACTGCTCGAAGGGCCCCAATTAGAGCATATTTTGAGTTTGATGCTCATCCTGATCATAGGAGGGAATATACTGCTAGGCTAGATATGGCTAGTATAAATAATAAACCTAGGTTTATGTTAATGAGGGAAATAGGGAGGGGAATAGGTATTCATATAATTAGTGCTAGTGTTAAGGCTAGTATTGGGGCGGTGATAAATAGAAGTGTTGAGGATGTTGCTGGATATAACGGTTCTTTAATGAATAATTTGATTGCGTCTGCGATTGGTTGAAGTAGGCCGATTGGTCCAACTACGTTTGGTCCTTTTCGGAGTTGTATGTAACCTAAAATTTTGCGTTCGACTAGAGTGAGAAATGCTACAGCTAGAAGAATAGGGATAATTAAGGTTGCTAGGTTAATAAGATACACTGTTAAGAAGAGGAATTGAACCTCTGGGAATAAAGGCTTAAATTTTATGCAATTACCGGACTCTGCCATCTTAACATACCCTGTTCTAGGGTTAAGTTTAGTCTAGTTATATTAATTAAGATTATTTCATAGATTTAGTTAGGGCTCTCATGTGGAGTTGGCCCTATTTCTCTTGTCCTTTCGTACTGGGAGAAATTGGGTATAGATAGAAACCGACCTGGATTGCTCCGGTCTGAACTCAGATCACGTAGGACTTTAATCGTTGAACAAACGAACCTTTAATAGCTTCTGCACCATTGGGATGTCCTGATCCAACATCGAGGTCGTAAACTCTATTGTCGATATGAACTCTCGAATAGAATTGCGCTGTTATCCCTAGGGTAACTTGTTCCGTTGATCAATTATATTGGGTCAATTTGACTAGGATGTAGATTGGTAGATCATGATAGAATGTCATTCGGAGGGTTTTTTATGCTCCGAGGTCACCCCAACCGAAATTTTTTACCTAGTTAGTTGTTATGTTGATCCTAGTAGGGTTGTGATAGCAGCTGGTAGGTAAATAAATTTAAGCTCCATAGGGTCTTCTCGTCTTATATAGTCATTCCCGCCTCTTCACGGGAAGGTCAATTTCACTGATTGGAAGTAGGAGACAGTTGAACCCTCGTCTAGCCGTTCATACAAGTCCTTAATTAGAGAACAAATGATTATGCTACCTTTGCACGGTCAGAGTACCGCGGCCGTTTAACTAGTGTCACTGGGCAGGCAGTGCCTCTAATACTAGTAATGCTAGAGGTGATGTTTTTGGTAAACAGGCGAGGTTCGTGTTTGCCGAGTTCCTTCTACTTCTTTTAATCTTTCCGGGCCGCATTCCTGTGTTGGATTAACAGTAGAGTTAATAAATGATTTATATTGGGTTTTTAGTTATTTGGCTGTTAACTATCAGTGAGTATTCGTTCTGATATAAGCTCATGCGCGGAGAAATAGTTCTTGTTACTCATGCTAACATTATTTCTTCTATAAATTTATAGAATAGTCCAATATAGTATAAGGGAGTTAGTATATATTAAAGGTATTATTAAGGAAATTTTGATTGAGCTTTAACGCTTTCTTAATTGATGGCTGCTTTTAGGCCAACTATGGTTAGTAATTATTCTTACTCTCCTTGTAAGGTTGAGTCCTATTTTCAATAGAGCTGTACCTCTATTGAATAACTTTAAATCTTGCATAATAATTTTGGGTTTAGGTTGGCATAGATTTAGGTTGAACTTAGATTCTTTTTTTGGACAACCAGCTATCTCCAGGCTCGTTTGGCTTTTCACCTCTACTTACAAATCATCTCACTATTTTGCTACATAGACGAGTTCATTCTAATAATTGTTCATAAGTAGCTCGTCTGGTTTCGGGGGTTTTGACTTCAGGTCTCTTTGTCAAAGAATTTCTAGTTAGCCCATTATGCAAAAGGTAGGAGGTTTAATCTCTGCTATTTTTTACTGTGAACAATCTTTCATCTTTCCCTTACGGTACTTTTTCTATAGCGCCCTTGGTAATATTTCTATCTCATATACTTTTATTGTTAAATGTTTTATTTTATGTTTATATGTTATTATATGTATGTTTGTTGGGGCTAGGTTTGGTTCAAAGTGGTCATGTAAATGAAATCTTCTGGGTGTAAACCAGGTGCTTTGTATAAGCTACACTTTGAGTAATCCAAGCACACTTTCCAGTATGCTTACCTTGTTACGACTTGTCTCCTCTGATACTTTGTGAAGTAAAATAAGATTTTCAAGTTCCGGTACTTGAGGAGGGTGACGGGCGGTGTGTGCGTGCTTCATGGCCTAGTTCAATCAGACTCTCTATTTCTGGTTTACTACTAAATCCTCCTTTATTCTACAATTTCATATAGAAGTTCGTATTGTTCTTAACTAGAAAATGTAGCCCATTTGTCCCCATCACATAGACTACACCTTGACCTAACGTTTTTGTGATAACATTTGGGCTTACTATTAGTCCTTTTAAGGGTTTGCTGAAGATGGCGGTATATAGGTTGATTTAGCAAGTGATGGTGGGGTTTATCGGGGTTTATCGATTATGTAACAGGCTCCTCTAGGTGGGTATAAAGCACCGCCAAGTCCTTTGAGTTTTAAGCAATTGCTCGTAGTTCTCTGGCGGATGATTTTGTTACTAATCATCGAGGTTTAGGGCTGAGCATAGTGGGGTATCTAATCCCAGTTTGTGTCTCAGCTATCGTGGATTCGTATTATATAAAGCTACTTTGGTAATTGAGTTTCCATTGGTCTTGGGCTTTCTACAGCTAAGACTAAGTTTAGCTTTAGTTGTTTTTGAGTTCTAACCACACTCTACGCCGGTAATTATTAATTTGGGTTAATCGTATGACCGCGGTGGCTGGCACGAGATTGACCAACTCTTATCTGCATGGCTTAGTCAAACTTTCGTTTATTGCTTAATTTTTATTACTGCTGTATCCCGTGGGGGCGTGGCGAGGCTAGGTGTTTTGAGCTACAGTGTGAGCTTGATACCGGCTCCTCGGGTCATCTAATAGATGTGGCTGAGGGCATTTTCACTGGATGGCGGATACTTGCATGTATAAGCCTACTGATAACTAATAATAAGGCTAGGACCAAACCTTTGTTGTTTATGGAGTTGGGGAAATCACTCATCTAGGCATTTTCAGTGCCTTGCTTTGTCAGTTAAGCTACATTAAC